TTAGTGAACAATAAACAAAGTGAACAATACTGGAAAAATTCCTTCATATTCATAGAGATAGGGGACATAATTCACATGGATATAGTAAGTCTCGGTTGGGCTGCTTTAATGGTAGTCTTTACATTTTCCCTTTCACTCGTAGTATGGGGAAGAAGTGGACTCTAGGGATACTCCTAATTGAGTTGAGAAATAAAACTCTATCAATTGTTTTATAGATCATTCTGCAAAGAATTTTGCATTCAATTAATTCAATTTCGAAATTTGTAAGAATTTCGAAATTGAATTTGAAAAAATCTTCATTTCGAAATTCTATTCGAGTCGGATTTGGGTTGAATAATTTCGTCTATTCTTGAATAGACGAAAAAGACCCTGATTAATATAATCATAATCAAACAAATATTTGAATGATTCCCGTGTTTTATATTTCGCAAACAAAGTAAAAGGAATCAAAATGAGAGGAAATTGATTCCAAACGAATTCTTCTTAAATTTTCTATTTCGCTAAACCGACCGTTAACTAGAATTATATATTGACAATTCTAGTCAATGAGGACTAGAGGAACCTTTTTTACTTTTTATTTGTTTGCCTTTTTCTTGTTCAAAGATAAAAGAAAGAAAGTCTTTCCTTTTGAAATTGTGAAAATTTCACAAGTAATTTATTTATACAAGTAATTTATTTATAGTTAATTAAATATAACGGGTTTCCGTGGGAAATAAGATAGACATAGTGGTCCTCCAACGAGATAATACACATCCTAAGATATTTTCTTAAAGAAGTCGCATATTGCGTTGTGCGCTTATTACTTAACTTTACTATTTGATTTAGTATTTTAAAAATCCTATTTATGCTATACTTTATTGACTTGACTCATTTCATATGATGATTCAAAGATTCAAAACCGACGGAGTTTACTAATGCTTTTCGGCGAAATCTAAAAAGTTTTTCTAAAACTCCATTCTTTGGATGATTTTACAATCGTTTAATCACTTAAGAATACTAAAATAAGATTTCTTGATTTTCTTTTATTAATATAGTCTATCTAGACTCTTTTTTTTTCCTTTTCTTTGATTTGATTATTTCAATAGATTCGAAGATTCCTATTGAAATTTGAATAGGAAATTTCAAATAATCCGAATGTATGAAAATGAAGATGCCGTTTTCGATTGATTTCTATTAAACCTATATCTTTATACAGTACAACTTTATAAACTCGAATAACAAAAAAAGATAGTATGGGTAGTAAAGAAATAGATATTTCTTTCTACCCATACTATCGGATCTCATAGGATACTGCTGATTCTAGTCCGCACATTTCGTCTAAAACACAAATTTGGAATCCTTTTTATTTATCTTTTTAATCATTGATATTGATTAAGAACTAAGACGTCAAGTTTCGTTCAAATTAATTACTTTGACTAACAGTTTTTACATATATTATAAGTAAAAAAGCAGTAGGAACTAGAATGAACAGTGCAGTAGCAATAAATGCGAGAATATTGACTTCCATAATCTCATCCTTTCGTTTTTCTTTACTTCACAATAACTCGGGATTTAATCCCATAGAGATGATAAATTTTTTGCCTCTAAATTCAATGAGATAAATTTTATCTCGATGATATCAAATCGGATAAATATCATGAATAACAATATCTGACCTATCAAATTGATTCCTCGTCGAGAATTGAATAGTATAACATAGAAAGATCGTTTATTCATACCGAATCAAAAAAAAGGATTCTTGACCCAATCGAGAATTTCGTTACTTTATTTTAATTTTAAAATTTTATTTTAAATTCTTTTTCATTCTTTTTTTTCTATAAAAAACAACTATTGCCTTCTTTGTCTTTGTCCAATCATCTCACGAAGTATCATCTAACCGCCTTTCCACTTACATTGGTTCCAAACAAATCCAAATAATAGAAGCGAAATGGCGAAGGGGAAGTTAAGTTCTAAACTCCTTTTTTTAATGATCTAATCTTATTGGAAAAAGGTGCGATAAAGATTAGTAATGGAATAAATATAATATATCAAAACTTCAGTGTACAATTTGAATGAGATAGATTATTTCAAATTCAAATTAGTAATTGAGCAAAATCGGAGTCAAAAAAGAGGAGACTTTTCCAATTAAAAGAATTCCAAAGAAATTCGATTCATTTTGTATCGTACAAAGAAAAATTTGATTTGTGTATGTACTATCGGGAAAGATACGATATGGTACTCGATTCGATTTCATTACGCAGGTTGGGAGAAACCGAAAAAGCCAAACTCGGCACCATATCTCTTGAAATCCTGAATATTATGTCTCGATCCATTTCCGTCGCTATTAGTTAAAAAAAGTGGAATTTCCATATTTCTATTTACTTTGATTTACTTTGATGAAAAAAAGTAAAGTAATAAAAATAAAAGAAAAAAGAAGGAACCCCTTCTCTTTGAGAAAAAAATTCTACTATTTGTCCCCTTATTTACAGAAAAGAAAATAGAAAGCGGAATTGATATATTTTTTTGGTTGGATTGTTGGATTTGAATACGTCGGGACTGACGGGGCTCGAACCCGCAGCTTCCGCCTTGACAGGGCGGTGCTCTGACCAATTGAACTACAATCCCAGGGAAATAAAATCTAAAATAAATAAAGTGTACAGCAATTCTTATGATTTCATTCAAACCCGTTCTATTTCAATTTAGAATTGGAATTGGAATCGGCCCCGTTATAAGAGAGAGGCAAGTGGTAATATGGATATCCGCATGGATATCCACTTTAGTGATAATGACACAAATTACTAGTCATCTTTTCGTTATTTCAAATAAATCAAATCGATTGATAATCAATCTTTCAATGAAAATGAAAAGAAAGAAAAGTCTTTTTTCTTTATATCTTTAGATAATTCTTTTTCTTAGACTTTCTATTTACAAATCCTGATATGAATCTAGGTCATTAACAAGATCAGAATTTGTAGGAAAAAAAGAAAAAACCAAAAAACAAAGTAAATAAAATACAAGTAAGGATATAGCAGAAATTTGGATTTCTTTTTTTTTTTTTTTCTTTTTTGTTTTTTGTATCAGGCATTTCTAGAAAACAGAACAAAAGGGTAATATCATTTCATGGCGGATCAGTGAATTATTGGGCCGAGCTGGATTTGAACCAGCGTAGACATATTGTCAACGAATTTACAGTCCGTCCCCATTAACCGCTCGGGCATCGACCCAGGAAGAAGAAATTCCATATTTCTTAATAATCCCTGATCCACTTCCTTTCGTAATACCCTACCCCCAGGGGAAGTCGAATCCCCGTTGCCTCCTTGAAAGAGAGATGTCCTAAACCACTAGACGATGGGGGCACATTTGTCAGAATACTATGCCCATAAGTATGAACAGTTTTTTGAAATTGTCAATATAACAAAATGGTAGGACTAAATTCGAAAAATCTTTCCGCCTTTCATGATTCCATACAATTTTTTGATTCCTCATTTCTATTCATGAATTAATATATTAATTAATATAATATTATTTAATTAATATTATCCATTTTTTTAGTAAATTTAGTCAATTTCTTAATAAATTTCTAGACCTTAGAGAATTCTAAATTCTATTATTATTATATTATAGAATATTATTCTATAACTAATAATTTTGCTCGGGGGACAAATAGAATCTGTTCATCAATGATTCGATGAAATATCTTTGATCTATGTTGAATTGGTAAGTACACGTATATATAAATCAAATGAATTTCGTTATGATGGTGGTCAATTCAATTAGATTCGGCTTTGAAAAAATTCATCAAAAATCCATTGCATTAATCTTTATCAAATTCAATAAATATAAATAAACCCCCCTTTTTCTTACCTATATTCGCTAATTGAATTTATATTCACTAATTGAGTTTATATTCATTAGGTAAATGAAATTTCTCGTTTATGTTTATGAATGAATTATTAGAAGTTTACTTCATATAATAATTGGATTCGAATCTATTTACTTTATAGATTAGATAGATTTGATTTGGAATCGATTTCCCTAGATATATATTACTGGCTCATTTAGGAATTGAAGCCCTTTTAACTCAGCGGTAGAGTAACGCCATGGTAAGGCGTAAGTCATCGGTTCAAATCCGATAGGGGGCTTTGACCTTTTTTCATAAAACTTCAATGGTAGTATTCCCTAGGAGACTAGATTGAAGGGGGGAATATAGATATTGTTGATATTTGTAATAAATATAGTAAAGTAAGAAATTCTATATCTATAATAAAATTTCGAATTTAATTCGAATAAGTTCGAATGGTTTATAGTAGATTAATTAGAGTTATAGAGTTTAACATTTGTTTATTATATTAAAAAAAAAAATTAAGTTGGCTCTTAAATCGTCAAATTTTTTGTCTAACCCAATCAAATCAAAAAAAAAAATTGTAAAGATTAGATTCGAAATCAACAAAAGAAAAAGTAAGTGGACCTAACCTATTGAATCAGGACTATATCCACTATTCTGATATTCAAATTCGATATAGATGAAATTGGAACAGAACAGCGGATCCACCTTTTTCTTTCATTTTCATATTATACTTTTTTGGACTCCGAAAAAATCTGTCGATATTTCTGATTAAATCTACTTATTCCTAATTATTTTATGTTATTCTAGAAGAAAAATTTACTATTCCCTTTCGTCACAGAAAAGCTTATTTGAAGCATCAACACATAAAGACGTAGAAGAGAATTGAAAATATCTTTTTTGATTCTACAACATAACATAAGACCCATTTCTATTGATATTTCTACCTAATAGAAGATTTCTATATAATAAGATTGATATATCTAGCGGATCATGGCTTCATGTACCAAATATTTCAATATCGATGCATACAATATCTTTATTCCGATAATGTAATGTAGAATTAGATGGGAGAAAGCCACTTTTTTTTATTGAAAATATCCTATTACCTATTATTTAATATTGTGTATTGTATTTTTTTTCATAATAGAAAAAGCATTCTCCTTCCATCTCACAG